CAGATGCAAACCGTTCGTTTCTTTCCATTCGCTATTATCTTTCTTTATTACTATTGCCAAATCAAATGGCCGTCAAAGGACTCATTCGCTCTTAGGAATCATTAAATCCGAAAAAAGATTGTTCTGATGTATCCTGTAAATTTTTTGAAATGCAAAAATCAAATAATTCTCTGTGGTGGACCAAAATATCTCTCATTTCCCCCTCGAATAAACTCTTATTTTTGGTTTCCAAAGAAATGTTGTTATGTTGCCTTGAACGGTGCACGAATCCTTTGAATCCGGTACCAACGGGTATCATCCCTCCTAGAACAACGTTCTCTTTCAGACCTTTCAACCAATCGATACGACCCCGGAGGGCTGCTTTTGCTAAAACTCGAGCAGTTTCTTGAAAACTTGCTTCGGATATGAAACTTTGAGTATTTAGAGATGCTTTCGTTATTCCTAATAATATGGCTCGGTAACAAATCGCTTCTTCTAAAGCGCGCCCCGTTCGTTCAGCTCGCAGCAATCCAATTAGTTCTCCGGGTGAAAAAACATTAGACATTCCATCTTCTGAAACCAACACTTTTGATGTTATTTGACGTACAATGATTTCGATATGCCTATTATGGATCTGTACCCCCTGGGATCTATAAACTTTTTGGATCTTATTAACCAAAGAGATACGACTTTGCGCTATAGTTAGCTCAGCGCCAATCAAGAATCCCCAAGGAATTCCAAGAATTCTTGTTATACACTCATTCCAACCCTCAACTCTCTTTTCTAGGTTCATCGATATTGAATCAATCGAACGTACCTCTAAAACCTGTTCTACTTTTGGAAGACCTTGCGTTATATCACCAGATCGAGATTTTTCATATATAAATGTAACTAATGTATCTCCTTCGGAAAGGGTTTCTCCATAATGTCCATGAACAGTTGCTCCTGGAGTAGCTAAATAAGGCTTCGCCGATCTTATTACTAAAGAGTCAAGTTGAACGACTATAACTTGACCCGATTTTAGGGGCGATCCTTTTTTGGCTATACATAGATTTTCACAAATAAACTGCCCGAGACTAATTATTGTGGATGTTTCCTCACAATAATTATGGTCGAGAAAATGCCAATTCAAGTTAAGTGGATTCAAAAGGATGCTACTGCACGGATCGGAATTCGAAATTCTCCCGTTTTCATCCATTAAATAATACTTAAATACTTGAAAAGTCTGTTTTAAATTGTCGAGTTGCAAATAGAAATATTTAGTTACCGAAATATGATTATGAGTTAGTAAATGGTAAAACGAATAAAAAAGATCAATTTGAGAGGCTGTTCCTAAGGGGCCTAACAAATTTGTAATTTGAATTAAGGAATCCCTATCTCTTTTAATTGATTCTTTTATCCCATCGTAATATTTTACATCGTTGAATGGACTCATTTGAAAACAATTATATGATGACAAAATTATCAAAGATTGGGATTCCTTATTTCTATTCAACAACGTACGAAAAGTTCCTTGATTTTGTCTAAGCGATTGTTGAATTCTTTCCTTGGAATAAATAGAATAAAATGGATTGATATTGGTACGATCCGACCTATTATCAGAGATCAATCCTGAACCTAATGGATCATTCCTTTTTCGGATATACGAAGTATGGGATTTCACTAAGTTGATTCTGAGGAAATCTTGAATCAGACCATTCGCACTTACTTCAACAAAGGAAGCGTGGGCCTCTTCGATAGAAGAACTTTTTTTGTTTTTGTCCCAGTTCAAGATTAAACAGGTCCGAACTAATTGAATACTTGTGCCAGAAATTCCCCGAATTGGTTTGCCATTTCCATAAAGTATATAATTTACAACTCGAAGTTCTAGATTATCCCTTTCCCGCAATGGATCCTGGGGGAAAAGTGTTGCTAAATTTATACCGTCCGCAATTTCATATATGATTACGGGTCGAACCAAAACAAAATACTTTTTCTTGGTGGGTGTGATCCATTGGACATAAATCCAATTGTTCCGCTTTTTTGATTCCTTAGAATTTGTTCCTGGCGGTATCAAGATGCCGTTGTGTCGGAATATCTTATCCATCTCTCCAGGAAAATGGATATCTCCAGAAAAGATTTTAAGTTCAATCCTTTTTTTTTTTCTCTCTATTCGGACCAAGCCACCTACTCTGCTTCTTGTATTTAAAGTGATTCGTGTATCTATCCCAATGATACTATTGTTCCGTACCATTATGGAAGAAGACTCGGGTAAAATATGCACTTCCTCAGGAATGAAAAAAAATCGATCTACTTTCGTTTGGTATTTTGGCTTAAATTCTTTGACTCCTCGGTACTCAATTAAATCCTCTTTTTTGAGGATTGAATGCAACCCTACAGTTCCATATTTAGTAATTCCTGAACTCTTTCTTCTGTATTGAGGATCGTCGAAATAAGCAAGAATACTATTTCTACGAAAAATACCATTTATCGGTATTTCAATCGAAATATCGGGACGGGGCATCCGTTCTTTCTCTTGTTC